GTTCTATGATACCTAAATCGGAGAAAAATCCGGATCAAACTCTTATTTATCTTAACCTTAGGTTAATTTACTTCGACGAAAGGGATCAAAATTGTCCGAACCCTTGTGATTTTTTATTTTCTTTTCGTTAGGTTTAGGTCTGGCGCGAATAATATTCTACGACTAGCAATTCATTTATTTTCAAACCGACCCATTTACTATCTATTATTTGATTGACTAATCCTTTATATTGGAATGGTTGAAGAGTCAAATGTTTTGGCATTTCGTCCTGAGAGGATGAATCGAAAGAATTTTGAATCAGAGCTCTAGAGTTTTGTTCATCCCTCGCCGTAATAATATCTCGGGGTTTGCAGCGATAACTTGGTATATCTACTATACGACCATTGACTAAAATATGTCTATGGTTAACCAATTGACGGGCTCCAGGAATAGTCGGAGCCATACCCAATCGAAAAAGGATGTTATCCAAGCGCATTTCAAGTAATTGGAGTAAAACCTGACCTGTTGACCCCTTGGCTTTGCCGGCGATACGAACGTATTTAAGTAATTGTCGTTCTGTAAGACCATAATGAAAACGCAACTTTTGTTTTTCTTCTAGACGAATACGATATTGAGATTTTTTACCGGAACGTGATTGGTTTCTAAGATCACTTCCGGCTCTAGGCCTTTTATTAGTTAGTCCCGGTAAAGCTCCCAGGCGGCGTATTTTTTTGAAACGAGGTCCCCGGTAACGCGACATAAAGACTCCTTATTCTTATTTATATTGAATTCTTATTGATGAAATTTCATTTTACAGAATAAACCTAAACTAAAACTGAACTAAATGATAAATGAAGCGAAGTTTACGGAAGTAGTGTACTTGTACTCTAAAGAATAATTAGATGAATAAATATCCAGACCTTTCTATTCTATATATATTCTATATATATTCTATATAAAGATTCTATATAGATAAAAAATAGATAAAAGGGATTCTTTTCATGGCATAGTTGTAAGTTCCTATAAGATAAAAAATATATTTTTCAATATTATTTGATTTCGGATTTCAAAAGGGCATTCTCAATCATGTAAAAACTCGAAGAAAATAAATAGAGAAAAGCCGGCTATCGGAATCGAACCGATGACCATCGCATTACAAATGCGATGCTCTAACCTCTGAGCTAAGCAGGCTCACATAAGATAAATTATACCTGCATAGGGATTCAATAAACTATTGTTAGCTATTAATTAATATACTTATATTTGCATTCTTGGCGATTCCTATTAGCTAGTCATAATGAATATGACTATCGAAAAAAGAGAATATAGAATTGAAAGGAAATATTCAATACTCATACTTACCATAGACCATAGAATTCTATATTAATCTATCTATATATAATTTTAGTTTTTTTCTCACATCACAATTATATAGTACAATTCTATAGTATAGCATTTAATATTAAAAAATATTTGATTCGATCTATTTTTAGATTAAATCATTTTCGTTTTTGCTTTCAAATGATATTTGAAAGTCTTTTTATTACACTTATATATTTTATTTCATATCATCATATATATCTTTTTTATTTCTAAATGGAATGATTTGTTTTAAATAATTAGAAATTATTGCGCTTTGATTCGTAAAGATGGAAGCTCAGACGAAAAAAAGAATCGACCGTTCAAGTATTCCAAATTGCACGGGAAAAACGAGCAGAAGAAAGACATATATACGTGGTATATCTCCATCTATATTGAATTGCAGATACAGAAATGATAGAATCGTTTCTGATTGGACCAAATGCGGGTGCGGGTTTCCTATAGAAGATGAAAGAAGATAGCCAAGAAATCAAAGAGGAGAAAAACTTTTTCGAGATAGGAATCAGTATTTAATGAATTCAACGGTTCCAGCAGAAATGAAATAAAAAAGAGAACGACATCTCAATAAAAATGAGATCCTAATCTCAAAACAAAAAGGGGATATGGCGAAATTGGTAGACGCTGCGGACTTAATTGGATTGAGCCTTGGTATGGAAACCTACTAAGTGAGAACTTTCAAATTCAGAGAAACCCCGGAATTAATAAAAATGGGCAATCCTGAGCCAAATCCTATTTTCCAAAAACAAACAAAGGCCCGGAAGGTGAAAAAAGGATAGGTGCAGAGACTCAATGGAAGCTGTTCTAACAAATGGAATTGACTGTGTTGCATTGGTAGAGGAATCCTTCCATTGAAACTTCCGAAAAGATGAAGGATATACGTATATACATACGTATACGTACTGAAATACTCTATCAAATGATTAATGACGACCTTAATCTGTATTTTTCTATGAAAAAGGGAAAAATTGTTGTGAATCGATTCCATATTGAAGAAAGAATCGAATATTCATTGATCAAAGCATTCACCACACAGTCTGATAGTTCTTTTGCAGAACTAATTAATCGGACGAGAATAAAGATAGAGTCCCATTCTACATGTCAATACCGGCAACAATGAAATTTATAGTAAGAGGAAAATCCG